GCAAGATAAGTTATAGAAAAAAACAAGGAAACGGATAATAAATACAAGGAATTTTGGATTAATTGGTTCAGAAATCCAAATTATTTTTTGGTATGGATAAAAGAACTTCCTATGTTATACTATTCAAGTCTCAACTACGAGTTGATTTGATAGATCAGATATTGTTATTCATGATATTGATCCCATTCAAGATCATCGAGAGGTAATTCATTCATTGAATTTACAGACGAAAGATTTATCATCTCTATGGGATTAAATCCCGAGTTATTGTGAAGTAAAAAAACCGATGAGATTATGGAAGTAAATATTCTTGCATTTATTGCTACTGCACTATTCATTCTAGTTCCTACCGCCTTTCTACTTATCATTTATGTAAAAACAGTTAGTCAAAATGATTAATTCATTTGAATTTTCAAATGAATTTGAATAAAACTTTCCTTCTGAGTTCTTATCAAAAATTGACGAAGTCAAATGAAAAGGATTCAAATTTCGCGTCTTAACTTAAATGAAATGAGCGGACTTTAATCGGCAGTATTCTATTAATTTGATAGTATGGTAAGAAAGAAATAGATGAATCCTTCTTTCTACCATACTATCGATCTCTTATTCTATAAAGTTTTAATCTAGAATAAAGATAGATTATATAGATCAATCTACAAATTTCTAATCATTTGAATCCCCTTCTTTTCGAAATACAAACAGGGGAATCGCTCAAATATCTCTTTGATTGAAAGAGTATGATTCATATCATAGATTACTCCATTTGACTCCAATGAAATTCGAAATTAAGATATTTTGATTTTAAATAGTTCAAACGCGTTGCAGAACGATCTATAAAACAAGTGATACGGTTTGATTCCTCAACTCAATTTAGTAGTACTTCTAGAGCCCACTTCTTCCCCACACTACGAGTGAAAGGGAAAATGTAAAGATTACCATTAAAGCAGCCCAAGCGAGACTTACTATATCCATGTGAATTATGTCTCCTATCTCTATAAATACAAAGTAATTATTCCTCACTAATAATAGTGGAATCAATGGTGCAGAGTCAAAAAAGGGGATTTTGTCCGAACACTATTGATAAACCAATCTGATTTCGAATCGGGAAAGATTAAACACAAGCAAAATATCCAAAGGGAATAGGAACATGTGAATAATAAGGCCTATTTTTTTGTTGACCCTCATAAGTAAAAACGGAAAGGGAGAAATCACTAAAAAAGATAAATCACTATCTAGTACAGACCTCTATTTCCCCTAATCCATACCCCCTTTCCCGATTATCTCTGAGGGTAGGGTGCTTGGCTAGGGGTTATCGAAAAAAAATTCTTTCTTTTTTCTATAAAAAAAAGATTATCCATCGAATCTAATATTGATTGGATACCCCAGCGTTCATCTCGCAAGTCCGTCATATATAACGCAACTTACAACCCTTTACAAAATTATAAATAGAATCATATTTCTTAGCAGGCTCTACAATCTAATCCAAGATCCAGTCATTAGACAGTCTATTAGTATAGTAATAGAAGGCAATCGTAAAGTCTTAAAAGCTTCCTACTATAGAATAGATTATAATATTTCCTTGAATCCTAGATGCGAACGAGGATTCACAATCTTTTATTTTCGAAAAACCTCAGACCAAATGTTTAGAATCAAACAAACAGTCTTTCCTCTGTTTCTACCGGAGAATAATTCTCCGAGTTATATCAGCAGAACAGAAGAAAAGAAGAGATTTCGGGTTTTTTGTTTGATCAGGCGACACCCGGATTTGAACTGGGGAAAAAGGATTTGCAGTCCCTCGCCTTACCACTCGGCCATGCCGCCAAAATTATACAAAAATATTCTCGGATTACTAAATTTTTATTGTACTTGACATTTTTCATTTTTTTTTGTTTTGGATTTGATCCATTCCTTCGATTCATTCTAGAGTATCTCAAAATCCACAATGCTAAAAAAATGCTCTCGGTTTTCTATTGAGAAATCACATGTGGATTTTCAGCCGACAAATCGGAACCATTAACTATTGACTGCTTATGCTTACTTCGAATTTATGAACGCTTCTGGAGATTTTAATCTCCAAATTGTGTTTTCCTAATGACATACATAAGAAAATACAAATTGAGATAAAACTAATCAGTATTTCTTTTTTTTAATCAAAGAATCCTTTTCAATTTCAATTATAACAAAATATATGAGTCTATGTAAACCCCAGAACATAAATTACAGATAACTATTAGTTAGATATGTTGTTGATAGGGAATTATCATAAAATTATTCTACTTCATTTTTGCATTGAATAGAGATTTTCGTTTGATAAAGGACGACCCGGGCTGTCCCGAATAGAAGGTACTAAAATAAAAGAGAAGTCGGATATTATAGCCATTCGCGTACGTGTTTAATAAATGCAACCCTTCTTATACACTTTATACACTTCAAATGGTATTCTACTCAAAAATCAGTAAAGTACAAAAATCTCTCTTCTCTGCGAATCATTTTTTGAACA